TTTATTGCCGGTTCTATTCGGGATAGCGACAGCCCCGGGCGTGCTCTATCAAAAGAAAATTCCCATTCAATGCATGAAATGAAGTAGGATAATTTTATGATAATTCCTTATTGACAATATATCTAAATAATAGATATCTGTGTAACAATTTATGTTCTGGGGTTTACATAAACTCATATGTTTTGTTATAATTGAAATTGAAATTGAGAAATATTTTTTGATTAAAAAATCAATACTGATTCGTTCTGTCTCAATTTGTATTTTGTCATTAGGAAAACACAATTTGAAATTCAAATTCCAGAATCGTTCATGAATTCGAAGTAAGGGGTCAATAGTCAATGGTTCTAATTTCTCGTCTGAAAAATACCCATTTGATTTCTCAATAGAAAAACGAGAGAATGTTTTTATTTTTAGCATTGTGTATTTTCAGATACTATACAATCAATCATAAGGGATAGATCAAATCCAATCAAAAGGGGTCTTTCTTTTATTTTAGGAAATAAAGGATTAAGGAAAACAGAAGTCAAAATGCAAGTACAATAAAAATTCAGTAATCCGGGAAAAATTGCATCTATTCTATTTTGTATCATTTTGGCGGCATGGCCGAGTGGTAAGGCGGGGGACTGCAAATCCTTTTTCCCCAGTTCAAATCCGGGTGTCGCCTGAATCACCAAAAAAATCGAAATCATAATCGATTTATTGGATTGGTTTCTCAATAGTGTTTGGTAGAACCCCTTTTTGACTCTGCGACATTAATTCCACTATTATTAGTGAGGAATAATGAAAAAATTCCTTCGTATTTATAGAGATAGGGGACATAATGCACATGGATATAGTAAGTCTCGCTTGGGCTGCTTTAATGGTAGTCTTTACATTTTCCCTTTCACTCGTAGTGTGGGGAAGAAGTGGACTTTAGAAGTACTACTAATTGAGTTCAGGAATCAAACCGTATCGATTGTTTTATAGATCATTCTTTTGAACTATTTAAAATCAAATCTTTTCTTTGAATTTGGAATCCCATTGGATTCCAATGGAGTAATCTATGATAGGAATCATACTTTTTCAATCAAAGAGATATTTCATCGATTCCCATCTTTGTACTTCGAAAAGAAAGGGATTCAGATGATTGGAAATTTATTCCAACCTAAAATTCTTCCGAAATTTTCTATTTCAATCAATGGGAATGGGCTCTTACTATCTTTATAGATGGATACTAAGGAAGACCGGACCTTTTTTCTTTTTTTTTTATTTCCCTTTTACTCTTCAAAAAAGAAGTCGTTTTGTTAAGCGTATACGCACTTTCTATGAGAAATGATATAGAGATAGTGGTTGTTTAAGGAGAGACTGGGCAATAATAAAATATTGCCTCGGGCGAGTTACATATCGGGCATTTACCCTTTGGTTTCTATTTTTAGAAAGGCGGTTTATGCTTTATCGACTTATTTCATATCACGGTTCTGACGTTAAAAATAGGCGAGTTTTCCCCTTCCTTATTAGTAAAAGGAAAGGAATTAGAATCCTACAGATAAGAATTATTTCAGATTGATCGGAACAAATAACAAATAGATGTAGGAAATTGGGTCTTATGTCAATTCCATACAATATATGGAATATATAGATATGGAATTAATATACACATATATGAAGAGAATATTGTAGATTGATATATAGAAACTTAAACCTTTATCTTTATTCTAGATTACAACTTTATAGACTAAGAGATAGATAGTATAAAAATTCATTTTTATACTATCTATCTCTTATAAAATTGCCGACTATAATTATAGTGCGCTCATTTCATTTAAGTTAAGACGTGAAATTGGAATCCCTTTCATTTGACTTTGTCCATTTTTGATAAGAACTTGGAAGGAAAGTTTTATTCAAATGAATTTGAAAATTCAATTGAATTAATCATTTTGACTGACTGTTTTTACGTAAATGATAAGTAGAAAAGCGGTAGGAACTAGAATGAATAGTGCAGTAGCAATAAATGCAAGAATATTGACTTCCATAATCTCATCGGTTTTTTACTTCGCAATAACTCGGGATTTAATCCCCTAGAGATGATAAATCTTTTGTCTATCGTCTGTAAATTCAATGAATGAATTACCTCTTGATGATCTTGAACCGGATCACTATCATGAATAACAATATCTGATCTATCAAATCAACCCGTTGTCAAGACTTGAATAGTATAACATAGGAAGTTCTTTTATCCATACCGAATTCCAATTTTGATTCCTGACTCAATTACTCAAAAATTTTATTTATCATCCGTTTCCTTGTTTTTTCTATAACCCACCTTGCGTCTTCCTTGGACAATCTTCTGATGAAGCATCATCAGATTGCCTTTCCACTTCAATTAATTACATAGTTCCAAACCTAACAAACAATAAAAGCGAAATGGAAAAATAGGAAAGCAAAAAGAAATCAAGACTTCTTTTTGCTTTGGGAATGAAAGTATATCCCTCGACACTCTTTACTGGTTCATAGAAAGGGA